ATCTATACAGCATCCCAAAAATTATTTAACGAAAAGCGACCGCAAGAAATCGAAGAATTACAGAGAAATTTACAAAAAGAATTTTATTGTGTGAACCGAAAATTTAACCTTGCTATCATAAGAATTGCAAAGCCTTATAGAAATTCTACTATTCTTGCAGAATTTATAGCCGACCAATTAAAGAATAGAGTTTCATTTCGAAAAGCAATGAAAAAAGCAATTGAATTAACTGAACAAGCAAATACAAAAGGAATTCGAGTACAAATTGCAGGACGTATTGACGGAAAAGAAATTGCGCGGGTTGAGTGGATCCGAGAAGGTAGAGTTCCCCTACAAACCATTCAAGCGAAAATCGATTATTGTTCCTATCCAGTTCGAACTATTTCTGGGATATTAGGCATTAAAATTTGGATATTTATTGATGGAGAATAAGAAACTTTGACTGGACCTTCCCTTCTAGTTGGTAATGTACTAAAAAACGAGAAAGACATTTCTTCTTTTTCTGTTCAATCCAAAACCAAAAAATTTCTGGAATTCATAATTCTTCGTAAGTCTATCGGGTTTAATAAAAATTCAATTGAATGCTTGATATAATTGCTATGCTTAGTGTGTGACTCGTTGGTTTTTTGGGGTTAGTAAAAAAAGCCACTGATAGTCGAAACTAATAACTCTAGAAAAATACCCAATTCATCACTTCACATTATCTGGATCCAAAGAACCAGTCAAGATATGACAGATCAGTCATATTCTTGTAGCAACTGAAACCTTTTGCCTAAATAAAAACAAAAATCAGATTCTAAGTTGTGAATCAAAATAGAGAAAAGAAAATAAGGGTGTGGATAAATGGAAGGATGAGAGAAAGAAAGAAAACGACGATTGATGCTAGCTAATTCCAATATGGAATATGTAAGGTCTATGAGCCATCTCATAAAAAGGGCAATGTAAGAAAGCATTAATACAGATTCATCCATACTAAAATGAATCCGTTCAGAGAACAAAAAAATCAAGAGCTTCGAGTCAATAAAGACTGAGAAGATTGACTCACGCACAACTTTCATTGAGCTCCATTGCCGAATTCAGACCTAAACATTAAGTAAGAAGCGATGAGAACGACGGAACCTGTGGATCTCAAAAATTCGATTGAACACGAATTATAATGATTCATTGATCTGGATGGCGGAACGGACCCGAGACCAATTCATATATTCGAAAAAGTTAGAAATTCTGGCTACAACCGAAATCAAAATTGAATTGAAAGAGTCAACATTCGCCCGCGAAAACTTTCTTTTCTTGGATTACTAAATTTTGGTCAATTAACGAGGCTAAGGCGGTTAAATTCAAGGAGAAAACAAAAGAAAGATTCATTTTAAGATTATCAAAACCAATCAAATTATATTATATATATTCTTCTTTTAGGTCTTTCACTATACGATAGAAAGAAGATACAAATTACTACCAGATTTGAGATCGATTCGCTGAACTCCATACTCCGATATATTACTTATATATATCAAATCGATGGATATCATATGAACTACAAGTCTATCTGAATTCAAATTCTATTCTATCTAAATTTCCTTAAAATTCCTGATTTTTGAATCTTTTTATTCGCGAGGAGCCGGATGAGAAGAAACTCTCACGTCCGATTCTGGAGTAGCGATGGAATTCAAACCCAACCATCAACTATAACCCCAAAAGAACCAGATTCCGTAAACAACATAGAGGAAGAATGAAGGGAATTTCTTATCGAGGTAATGATATTTGTTTTGGTAAATATGCTCTTCAGGCACTTGAACCCTCTTGGATCACATCTAGACAAATAGAAGCAGGTCGACGGGCAATGACACGAAATGCACGCCGCGGTGGAAAGATATGGGTCCGTATATTTCCAGACAAACCGGTTACAGTCAGAGCCGCAGAAACACGTATGGGTTCGGGTAAAGGATCGCCTGAATATTGGGTAGCTGTTGTTAAACCAGGTCGAATACTTTATGAAATCGGTGGCGTAACAGAAAATATAGCTAGAAGGGCTATTTCAATAGCAGCGTCCAAAATGCCTATACGAACTCAATTCATTCTTTCGGGATAAAATTTGCGGGAGAAAATTTAGATTGGAAATGCAAAAGAAAAAGAAAAAGGCAAACGAATCGCAGGTGCGGGTTTTGTTTTTTGGACAAACAATATTTCTTTTTTTCTTCGCCCTTTACTTTGCCTAAAAAAAAATAATCAAAAAAATGATATGATTCAACCTCAGACCTATTTGAATGTAGCGGATAACAGCGGGGCTCGCAAATTGATGTGTATTCGAATCATAGGAGCTAGCAATCGTCGATATGCTCATATTGGTGACGTTATTGTTGCTGTGATCAAAGAAGCAGTTCCGCAAATGTCGCTAGAAAGATCAGAAGTGGTCAGAGCTGTAATTGTACGTACTTGTAAAGAACTCAAACGCGACGACGGTATGATAATACGCTATGATGACAATGCTGCAGTTGTCATTGATCAAGAAGGAAATCCAAAAGGCACTCGAGTTTTTGGTGCGATTGCAGAGGAATTGAGACAGTTCAATTTTACTAAAATAGTTTCATTAGCTCCCGAAGTATTATAAAATGAGACTCTAATCTAGTTCCATCATAATATCATTCCAGAAAGAATATAGTTATGTTTAGAGGAGTTATTTGAAAGAAATCAATTAAGATTCAGTTAGTAGAGTGTGTCTCGCGCATATACCTTGAAAAATGCATAGTCATAACCAAAGAAAAAACAAGAAAAACATGTTGATTATATCACAATTGGGAGGGACCAATACTTTAATTCATTATGGCTAAGGATACTATTGCTGATATACTAACCTCGATACGAAATGCTGAGATGAATACAAAAAGAGTGGTTCGAATAGCATTTACGAATCTCAGCGAAAGTCTTGTTAAAATACTTTTACGCGAAGGTTTTATCGAAAACGTGAGAAAACATCGCGAAAACAACAAATCTTTTTTGGTTTTAACCCTACGCTATAGAAGGAATCGGAACGAGCCTTATAGAAATCGAAAAGTTTTAAATTTAAAACGCATCAGTCGACCCGGGCTACGAATCTATTCTAACTATCAACGAATTCCTAGAATTTTAGGCGGGATGGGGATTGTAATTCTTTCGACTTCTCGAGGTCTAATGACAGACCGAGAGGCTCGATTAGAAAGAATAGGTGGCGAATGTTTGTGTTATATATGGTAATCCTTCTAATATCCAAATGAAATTAGCAACTTTCTATTTGTGACAAAGAAAGGGGACAGGTTGTCTAATATCGTCTCTCATCTACGACCTCATCTTTGAAAACGACATCTATGGTTTTAGATCGTCCATAATAAAGAAGTGGATCCGGCATAAAAGAGGTTTTCGTTTAACTGAAAAACATAAATTGATTCTGGAAAGTTGAATTAAAGAATCCGTTCTCAACGATATATTTTTGGTTCATTTAGATAATAATGATCTAATTCTCGGTTATATTTCGGGAAAGCTACCACTTAGGTTTATTATAATACAATGAGTCTTCAATTAGTCGAATTCTTTACTTTGCAAAAAATAAGAATCAAAAGTTTCGGTATTTTTTTTTCAACTTCAACATTTTCAACATTCATTCAATATGATTCGAGATGCCAAATTTCAAGAAACTTATTTTCTTCCAAGACGTAGATTCAGAATTAAGGTGAAAAGTCGGCAAATATGAAAATAAGAGCCTCTGTTCGTAAAATTTGTGAAAAATGTCGATTAATACGCCGTCAGGGCCGAATTCGAGTAATTTGTTCCAACCCAAGGCATAAACAAAGACAAGGATAATCAACCTCGGGAAAGGCCTGATATTCAAAAATGGATAGATCCATCGATCTCTGACTCATATTTATGAGATGATAAAATATGGCAAAAGCGAGACTGAAATTGGTTTCACGTAGGACCCGACGTCTACGTAAAAGTACGCGTAGAATACCAAAAGGGGTTATTCATGTTCAAGCAGGTTTTAATAATACCATTGTGACTGTTACAGATGTACGAGGGCAAGTGGTTTCTTCGTCCTCTGCCGGTAATTGTGGATTCCGGGGTACACGAAAAGCGTCGCCATTTGCTGCTGAAACCACAGCAGTAACCGCTATTCGTACAGTAGTGATGCAACGCGCAGAAGTCTTGATAAAAGGTCCCGGTATCGGGAGAGACGCAGCATTACGAGCTATTAGCAAAAGTGGTATACGATTAACTTTTGTACGGGATATAACTCCTTTGCCCCATAATGGCTGTAGACCTCCGAAAAAACGACGTGTGTAAAAATACAAATTGAAGAGATTTCAACAGCAAGAAAAACAAGAGAAATAAATGATTCAATGATCTGATCAAATAATATTATTATGGTTCGAGAGCAAGTAAGAATAGATACTCGGACACTCCAGTGGAAGTGTGTTGAATCAAGAGCAGATAGTAAACGTCTTTCTTATGGACGATTTATTCTATCTCCACTTCTGAAAGGTCAAGCTGACACAATAGGCATTGCGATGCGACGAGCTTTGCTTGGAGAAATAGAAGGAACATGTATCACACGCGCAAAATCCGCGAAAATACCGCATGAATATTCTACCATAGTGGGTATTCAAGAATCAGTCCATGAAATTTTAATGAATTTGAAAGAAATTGTATTGAGAAGTAATCTATATGGAACGTGTGAGGCAGCCATTTGTGCTAGGGGCCCCGGATATATAACCGCCAAAGATATCATCGCACCGCCTTATGTAAAAATCATTGATAATACACAGCAGATAGCTAGCTTGACGGAACCAATTGAGTTGTGTATTCGATTACAAATCGAGAGGAATCGTGGATATCTTATAAAAACATCCAATAACGTCCAAGATGGAAGTTATCCTATAGATGCTATCTTCATGCCTGTTCGAAATGTGAATCATAGTATTCATTCTTATGGGACTGGAAATGAGAAACACGAGATCCTCTTTCTTGAA